AAGTGACTTAGACAAATCTTGTTTGTCGATAGCCTCGGACCAATCAATCGAATATTGACTCATACGTAATCGATCGAACACTACTTGAAAACGGTTCTTCTGTTCAGAAACGAAATGTTCCAAATGTTCCTGTAAATTCTTGCTCCCATTGGACCATTTGTATCTATATGCATCAGGATCCCGATTCATGGATCTCTCGGTTCGAGAAATAAGAGGATCAAACCATTTCTTCTGAGTCTCTTTCAAATTCAATAAATGTTGGTTGATCGTATATTTCATTATAGTTATATGATTCAGAGTATCATTTCCTATTTGATCCCTTTGAATTCCATATTCGATGTTGCGATTGGATCTATTCATTAAAAAGAATCGATTCGATACATTTCTTATGTACCCATAGATGCTATATTGGATTTGAATCAGATTTCGGATCAATCTATATTGATTGACTGCCTCCATGATGTTGTTGCTAGCAAATACCGCTGTTTTTAGTTTTGGATCTTCCAAATCATTCCCGCAGTGGATCCGGACCCATTTTTTTCTGATCCTTCGATAAAAAGATTCATTCTCCTCATAAAAAAGAGGAGGTAGAACCAATAAAGATTTCTTTTTCGATTCATCTCTGGAGTTGAATACCTCATTCAAGAATTTTTTTTGATCCAACCCGTAGGAATCAATAGAAAAGGCAAATCCCCTATGATACACCAGATCCGGCTCGGTTATTGATAGAGTGAATAGATCTGCCATTTCTTGAAATCTCTCTTCTGATTCAAAATCGTGGTGTAACGTGTATCCCCCTTTGTTCCGGTTATGGAATAGATGAAATAAATCCATTTTTGGATTTATTTTCAAGAATGAAATCTTATTGGAACTGTCCATATCTGGTTCATCCTTCGGAACCATATCACATCCCGGATCTGATGAAATAGGATGAATTGAGACGGTATTTTGTAAATACGTAATTATCTTGAATATATCAACCATTTCTTTATTTTCCGATCGCCTGGAAGGGACAAAAGAAACATCTTGTTTTTTCTTCAAAAATTTCTGATCTCTAGTGGACCTCTCAGTAGGATTCGAACCCAGATGAAGTTCTGACCATCTGTCAGAGAAAAAAGAACGAATTGATCTTGTAGGATTCCCAAGAAATTCTTCGATTTCTTTCGGAAGCAGATGATTATTCATCTGCTTCTCACGTTTCGTGAATAGCCGGGACATTGAGGAAGATCCAAAAAGGCATTTCGGGAATCGATCTGATTCTATCTCTGTTCGTTCCGTTTGAAGAAAGGAAGGATCCCAAAGAATCGATCTTTCTTTTAGTTGCTGAATCTCTGTTTGATCGATCAATCTGTGATATTCTGAATCCTCATTTCTAATGGAATCGAAATGATCTCTGGATTGATCAGAGGATCCTTTCGATTGGCTAGAATCCGTTACTTGAACGAAAATAGATCTTGTGGAATCATATTGAATATTTGACAATACATTCCGTACCCTGCTAAAAAACCAATCCTTGTTTACCAACCACACATTGTCTAACCAAATCCAATTCTCTCTCGATACGTTCCTCAAAAAATCCGATTCGTGCTGATTCTTCCCCCAACTAACGAAGAGATCTTGGCGGAATTGCCACATATGAAATTGAGCACAATTTTGCAAAGAAATACCCCACTTGTTTCTCGAGAAGAGATGGGAAACGTGCTCAATATCATTTGATTGAATAGTTGCCTCAGCTCCTTGTTGTTTGAAGAAACCCTCCCCTTCAATTGGTCTTTTTTCACGAAAAGCAGACATGAGATAACAAATCAAGTCTTTCCCTAAGATTTCGAATAGCTGTCCCGAATTCAAGTTGATTATGTTTCGCTTCTTCCTCGGAGAAAGACGATCAAACAATTCCCAATCATGGTCCTTGCGGATCGGATCATCTGTATAGGATAAAAAAAGAAACTCCAGATATTTGCTATCTTTCTCTTTGAATGAGATCTCAATTCCAGCTACGGTTTCATTAGCTATCTTACAACTAGAATCCCTCTTTTTTCCGATCCGGTTTCTCCACCACTGCGAACCCCGGTTCGATTCAGGCATGATACACTTTTTATTTATTGGGAGAACCCAAGTACTCTCTTGCGGATCCATGAAACAACTCTCAGAAATCTTTTTCTCTTTTGGAAGATACAGGAGCGAAACAATCAATCTATTGATATTGGAAGACCAAAAAGATTCTTCCAATGTCTCATTTCTGGGTCCAATGGAATTCATAGGTATAGGAAGAAGCTCCATCAAATAGAGATTTTTTCTTTCGACCATCTTTCGATTGGTAATACGAGATATAAGGACCACTACTACAAGCAGTACTACACCTTTGATCGTGAAATATCGATTGCTTGTTGAACCCTGTGAATCACGTGAAAGTAGGATACTCCAAATTCGGGGGTCAGAGAGTTTCATAAAACGTTCTTGGTGGAAAAAAATGTGAGTGAAAGATCCCACTGAATCGAATTTGATCCATGAATCTAAGAAATAGTGAGAATTCTTGATCTCACTCAATATCTCTCTCAATTCGAAGATCCAGGATTTGAATTGATATCGTTTCATTGATTCCTCCTAAAGATTTTCATTGATTCCTCCTAAAGATTTCATTTCAATTGGAATTTGGTTATTCACGATGTACAATGAGCCCTGTTAAGCATCCATGGCTGAATGGTTAAAGCGCCCAACTCATAATTGGCAAATTCGTAGGTTCAATTCCTGCTGGATGCACGCCAATGGGAACGTTCAATAAGTCTATTGGAATTGGCTCTGTATCAATGGAATCTCATCATCCATACATAACGAATTGGTATGGTATATTCATACCATAACATATGAACAGTAAGAACTAGAATTCTTATCGATACTGGAACTCATAGGGAAGAAAATGGAGTTATGGATGGAATCAAATATGCAGTATTTACAGAAAAAAGTATTCGGTTATTGGGGAACAATCAATATACTTCTAATGTCGAATCAGGATCAACTAGGACAGAAATAAAGCATTGGGTCGAACTCTTCTTTGGTGTCAAGGTAATAGCTATGAATAGTCATCGACTCCCAGGAAAGGGTAGAAGAATAGGACCTATTATGGGACATACAATGCATTACAGACGTATGATCATTACGCTTCAACCGGGTTATTCTATTCCACCTCTTATAGAGAAAAGAACTTAAAGCAAAATACTTAATAACACGGCGATACATTTATACAAAACTTCTACCCCGAGCACACGTAATAGAGCCATAGACAGTCAAATGAAATCCAATCCACGAAATAATTTGATCTGTGGACAGCATCATTGTGGTAAAGGTCGTAATGCCAGAGGAATCATTACCGCAAGACATAGAGGGGGAGGTCATAAGCGTCTATACCGTAAAATCGATTTTCGACGGAATGAAAAAGACATATCTGGTAGAATCGTAACCATAGAATATGACCCTAATCGAAATGCATACATTTGTCTCATACATTATGGGGATGGCGAGAAAAGATATATTTTACACCCCAGAGGGGCTATAATTGGAGATACCATTATTTCTGGTACAGAAGTCCCTATATCAATGGGAAATGCCCTACCTTTGAGTGCGGTTTGAACTATTGATTTACGTAATTGGAAGTAACCAATTAGGTTTACGATGAAACCTAGAAATCAATCACTGATCCAATTTGAGTACCTCTATGGGATAGACCTCAACAGAAAACTGTTGAGTAACGGCAGCAAGTGATTGAGTTCAGTAGTTCCTCATAGAAAATTATTGACTCTAGAGATATGGTAATATGGAGAAGACAAAATTGTTTGAAGCACGCACAGAACCGGAAGCGCCCCTTGTTTCAAAGAGAGGAGGACGGGTTATTCACATTTAATTTGATGGTCAGAGGCGAATTGAAAGCTAAGCAGTGGTAATTATAAAGATCCCCCCGGGGAAAAATAGAGATGTCTCCTACGTTACCCGTAATATGTGGAAGTATCAACGTAATTTCATAGAGTCATTCGGTCTGAATGCTACATGAAGAACATAAGCCAGATGATGGAACGGGGAGACCTAGGATGTAGAAGATCATACATGAGTGATTCGGCAGATTTGGATTCCTATATATCCACTCATGTGGTACTTCATCATACGATTCATATAAGATAAAGATCCATCTGTCTAGATATCATCATATACATCTAGAAAGCCGTATGCTTTGGAAGAAGCTTGTACAGTTTGAGAAGGGGTTTTTAAAAGAAGAATCTACTTCAACCGATATGCCCTTAGGCACGGCCATACATAACATAGAAATCACGCTTGGAAAGGGTGGACAATTAGCTAGAGCGGCGGGCGCTGTAGCGAAACTGATCGCAAAAGAGGGTAAATCAGCCACATTAAGATTACCATCCGGGGAGGTCCGTTTGATATCCAAAAACTGCTTAGCAACGGTCGGACAAGTGGGTAATGTTGGGGTGAATCAACAAAGTTTGGGTAGAGCCGGATCGAAGTGTTGGATAGGTAAGCGTCCTGTAGTAAGAGGAGTAGTTATGAACCCTGTAGACCATCCCCATGGAGGTGGGGAAGGGAAAGCCCCAATTGGTAGAAAAAAACCCACAACTCCTTGGGGTTATCCTGCGCTTGGAAGAAGAAGTCGGAAAAGGAAAAAATATAGTGATAGTTTTATTCTTCGTCGCCGTAAATAGGAATATTGAAAATAGAATTTTTTGAATTTGAAATAATGTGATGGGCGAACGACGGGAATTGAACCCGCGCGTGGTGGATTCACAATCCACTGCCTTGATCCACTTGGCTACATCCGCCCCTTATCTAGCTAAAGGATTTTCTCTTTTTTCCATTCATCATTATTGTATTTATTCTTACCTTCATACTTAGATCGAGATATTCTATTGGACCTAGAATGCCAATCTTTAAAATGTAAAAAAAGGAGTAATCAGCTGTGGCACGTTCACTAAAAAAAAACCCTTTTGTAGCTAATCATTTATCAAGAAAAATTGAAAAACTCAACATGAGGGAGGAGAAAGAAATAATAGTAACTTGGTCTCGGGCATCTACCATTATACCCAAAATGATTGGCCATACAATCGCTATTCATAATGGAAAGGAACATTTACCTATTTATATAACAGATCGTATGGTAGGTCACAAATTGGGAGAATTCGCGCCGACTCTGACTTTCGCGAGACATGCGAGAAACGATAATAAATCTCGTCGTTAATTTGGAAAAAAAATAGATACTTATCATTCATTGGCGGGAGATAACCTTATGATAAAGAAAAAGAACTCAAATTCGAGTGGAGAAGTAAAAGTTTTAGCTCAACATATATGTATGTCTGTTTTCAAAGCACAAAGAGTAATTGATCAGATTCGCGGGCGTTCTTATGAGGAAACACTTATGATATTGGAACTTATGCCTTATCGAGCATCTTATCCCATTTTAAAATTGGTTTATTCCGCAGCAGCAAACGCTAGTCATAATATGGGTTTGAACGAAACCGATTTATTCATTAGTAAAGCCGAAGTCAATGGAGGTTCTTTTGTGAAAAAATTAAGACCTAGAGCTCGAGGACGTAGTTATCCGATAAAAAGGCCAACTTGTCATATAACAATTGTATTAAAAGATAAATTAAAATTATCTTTCGATGAATTTAAGATTTAGATTCATATTTAGAAAAAAATAGATAGAAAGATAATATAATAAAAAAAAATATGGGACAAAAAATAAATCCGCTTGGTTTCAGACTTGGTACAACCCAAAATCATCATTCCTTTTGGTTCGCACAACCAAAAAATTTTTCTGTAGGTCTACAAGAAGATGAGAAAATACGGAATTGTATAAAGAACTATGTAAAAAAAAAAAAAAAAATATCCTCAGGTTTCGAAGGAATTGGAATTTCGCGTATAGAAATTCAAAAAAGAATTGATTTAATCCAGATTATAATTCATATTGGATTCCCAAATTTATTAATAGAGGGCCGAACACGAGGAATCGAAGAATTACAGATGAATGTACAAAAAGAATTTCGTTCTGTGAACCGAAGAATCAACATTGCTATCACACGAATAGAAAAACCTTATGGAGACCCCAATATTCTTGCAGAATATATGGCTTCTCAATTAAGAAATAGAGTTTCATTTCGAAAGGCAATGAAAAGAGCTATTGAATTAACTGAACAAACAGATACAAAAGGAATTCAAATACAAATTGCAGGACGTATTGACGGAAAAGAAATTGCACGTGTCGAATGGATCAGAGAAGGTAGGGTTCCTCTACAAACAATTCGCGCTAAAATTGATCATTGTTCCTATACAATTCGAACTATCCATGGAGTACTAGGCCTCAAAATTTGGATATTTGTGGATGAAGAATAATAGACCTTCATTTATCTTGTCATTCTATCTTATTTATCTTGTCATTCTATCCATAGTGATATATAGAACAAAAAACTAGAAACTTTTTCTGTTTTTCTGTTAAATCAAAAAAATAAAATAATTCGAATTCTATAAGGTTGAATAAAAAAGAAATTAACTTTTTTTTTTATAATTGCTATGCTTAGTGTGTGACTCGTTAGTTTTTTCTTTATAGTTTTTAGTAGGATCAAAAAAAGACTGATCCCTAATATTAATTCAATAACTACAACTACTATATAAAAAAAAATTAAAAACTAATAATTAACTTATTGCTTCATATTGTCGAGATCCCAAAAACAGTCACTATATGACTGGATCAATCATATAGTTGTAACAACTGGAATTGTTCCATAACAAAAAAATATGATTGTGGATTTGAAATAAAAAAAAATAAAGGGATGCGGATAAATGGAAAGGTGATAGAAAGAGAGAATAAAAATATCAATGATATATAATTCCAATATGTATGGTCTATAAATTACCTCATATAAATAAAAGGCAGTGTAATAAAGCATTAATTTCATATTGTTTTAATATTGTTTAATATTGTATCGATTGATATATAAATAATAAATGATATATAAATAAAAAAGAGCTTCCGGTTAATAGAAACTGAGGAGATTGACTCGGAAACAGATTTTGTTGAGAGCTCCATTGCAGAGTTCAGGCCTAATCATTAATGGAGAAGTTATAGGAACGACGAAACTTGTGACTATATAGGATTCTATTTTAAAGAATCCAAATGATTGAGCAGGCGGGATGGCGAAATGAACCAAGAACAATTTTTTTTTTTACTCGGAGAGGTTGTGGATTGATCCTACGAATAAAGCAGGAAAAGGAAAGAGTCAATATTCGCCCGCGAAACCCTTATTTCTTATTTTTTGCATTCCAATATTGTCTTGATTCAATAATTTATTAAAAAAAAAGTAAAAAAAAAATAAGGATCCGGTATAAACAAAGAAACATTATCTATATCTAGAAATAGACAAATCTAACCGTATATACAACTTCTTATCTAATAAATGAAATATAATATCAATAAATCCCATTACTTAGTTTAATATATTAGTTATTAAATACATGTGCATCTGTAATATTATTGAATCCTTTCATTCGTGAGGAGCTGGATGAGAAGAAACTCTCATGTCCGGTTCTGTAGTAGAGGTGGGAAAAAACCATCAACTATAACCCCAAAAGAACCAGATTTCGTAAGCAACATAGAGGAAGAATGAAAGGAATATCTTGCCGGGGTAATCATATTTGCTTCGGCAGATATGCTCTTCAGGCACTTGAACCCGCTTGGATTACCGCTAGACAAATAGAAGCAGGACGAAGAGCAATGACACGATATGCACGTCGTGGTGGAAAAATATGGGTACGTGTTTTTCCCGATAAACCTATTACAGTAAGGCCCGCAGAAACACGTATGGGGTCGGGAAAGGGATCTCCCGAATATTGGGTATCTGTTGTTAAACCCGGTCGAATACTTTACGAAATGGGCGGAGTCTCAGAAACTGTAGCCAGAGCAGCAATTTCAATAGCTGCCTGCAAAATGCCTATAAAAACTCAATTTGTTATTTCAGGATAGGGATGTAGAACTAAATATAAAAAAGGGATGAAAAAACAACCACGAGTTTCTTTATTTCTAGACAAATACTATTTCTTCTTTTTCCTCATTCTTTGCATTGAAATAAAAAATTCAAATAAAAATGATATGATTCAACCTCAGACCCTTTTGAATGTAGCAGATAACAGTGGAGCTCGAGAATTAATGTGTATTCGAATCATAGGAGCTGGTAATCATAGATATGCTCATATTGGTGACGTTATTGTTGCTGTAATTAAAGAAGCAGTGCCCAATATGCCTCTAGAAAGATCAGAAGTAATAAGAGCTGTAATTGTACGTACATGTAAAGAACTCAAACGTAACAACGGTATGATAATACGATATGATGACAATGCAGCGGTTGTCATTGATCAAGAAGGAAATCCAAAAGGAACTCGAGTTTTTGGCGCGATTGCTCGGGAATTGAGACAGTTGAATTTTACTAAAATAGTTTCATTAGCTCCCGAGGTATTATAAAGACTCATAGTCATAGATCAAATTAGGATATTGTTCTAGTAGGATATCTGAAATAAACCCAATTAATAGATTGTGTCTCACGCATATACTTTTACTAATACTAATACTAAATTTAATAATTAATTTAATAATAAATTTCAAATTTAATTAAATAATGAATACTTTGAAATATTCAAATAAAAAAACATGTTGATTATATCAAAATTAGGAAGCACCAATAATTATAATTCGTCATGGGCAGAGACACTATTGCTGATATAATAACTTCTATAAGAAATGCTAACATGAGTAAAAATGGAACGGTTCGAATAGTATCCACAAATATCACCGAAAACATTGTTAAAATACTCCTACGAGAGGGGTTTATTGAAAACGTTCGGAAACATCAGGAAAGTAATAAAAATTTCTTGGTTTCAACCTTGCGCCATAAAAGAACTAGGAAAGGAATATATAAAACGATTTTAAAACGTATAAGTCGACCCGGTCTACGAATTTATTCCAACTATAAAAAAATTCCTACGATTTTAGGTGGAATGGGAATTGTAATTCTTTCCACTTCTCGAGGCATAATGACAGATCGAGAAGCTAGACTAGAAAAAATTGGAGGAGAAATTTTGTGTTATATATGGTGATCCTCCTCTGGTATCCTAATTTTATTTCTAACTTCCTATTTGTGAAATAGAGAGGAAAGGTGAGTTATATAACTCTTCCTCCATTAGTTGATACTTCAAAAAGGTTTCCTGGAAACCTTTTTAATGATTCATGAAGGTTTAATTACTGAATCATTTCCCAATGGTATGCTCTCTGAATCCGTTTATATTTTATATAATGAAGATCTAATTCTAGGTTATATTTCGGGGAAGATACGACGCAGTTTGATACAAACACTGCCGGGGGATAGAATCAAAATAAAAATAAGGAAATATTATTCATTCAACCAGGGGACGTATAATTTATAGACTTCAGAACAAAGATTCGAACGATTAGATAGATTCTTTTTGAAAAAATCCCTTTCATCAAAGATACAATTTGAAGCAAAAAAAAAAAGCAAGAGACTTATTTTCTTCCAAGGAATAAATTTAAAATTAAAGTAAGGAGTAAGAAATATGAAAATAAGGGCTTCTGTTCGTAAAATTTGTGAAAAATGTCGACTGATCCGTAGGCGCGGACGAATTATAGTAATTTGTTCCAATCCGAGACATAAACAGAGACAAGGATAATCTTTCTAAAGTTTCTCAAAGAGTGGTTATGTAAAAATAAAAGATTTGTTTTAACATAAAATGGATATCTCCATATCTTTTTATATATTTCTGATTCATATTTATGAGATGATAAAATATGGCAAAACCTATACAAAGAATTGGTTCACGTAAGAATGGGCGTATTAATTTACGTAAGACTGGACGTAGAATACCAAAAGGAGTTATTCATGTTCAAGCCAGTTTCAACAATACCATTGTAACTGTTACAGATGTACGAGGT